GTTTGATTATGGGACAGCTCGTGAGGTTCATATCGATCTATAATACGCCTCTGCATCTACTATTGTGTAGACCTCATACAATAACTGTACTAGTTCTACCGTATCTTTTGTTTTCTTTCTTCGACAATTTTCGATCTCCTACCAGTACCAATAGCAATTTCAGCATTTTCCTGAATAGTTTCATTTTTCAATTAGTGAACCATTTCATTTTCCCAAGTTCAATGTTAGCCAGATTAGTCAACATTTATATGTTTCGCAGCAACAACAAGATGTTATTTGTAACAAGTAGTTTTGTTGGTTGGTTAATTGGTCACATTTGTTTCCTTTTATTCACGAAAAGATTCTTCGCCTGGATACGGAAATATCTTTTGAGTAGATCTAAGAAGGACCTTGTGTCAAAATTGAATAAGTACATTACTAAGTACCTTGGGGCAGAATTTCAGGTCCTTTTGGCACAATTTCTGTCCCGTGTGTCAGAATTGAAGAAGTACATTAAGTCAGAATTGAATAAGTATATTAATAAGATTTATGAGTACCTTGTTAAGTTACTTGGGTCAGAAGTTAAAGCGATTGTGGCAAACTGTCAGTGGCTTGTGTCAGAATTTCAGTACTTGGTGTTAATAGACTTGGTGAGAAACACGGGCCGGTTCGTTACAATTTTCTTATATGTTATCTGCGTCTACTATTTAGGCCGAACCCCGTTTCCCTTTTGGACGTTTAAAATGATCAAAGTCCCAACAATGGTCGAAACAGCTATAGAAAGACAAGGACAAAGAGCTCACACTTACGAAGGGGAGGAGGCGGAACAAAAAGAAGAGGGATTCAAGCTATATATTCCTCCCCGGATTTGGGGAGCGGATCCGGCTGAAGACCAAGATCAAGAATACCACGAATCGTTTGAAAGCGTTTTTGCGATCCCTTTTTTCGATTCTAACCGATGGAATCGTCCAGTACGATACATAAAAAATAATAACTTTACGGGGGCTGTAAGAAAGGAAGCCTCACAATATTTTTTTGATACATGCCGAAGTGATGGAAAAGAAAGAATATCTTTTACATATCCTCCTAGTTTTTCTATTTTTAAGGAAATGATGAAAAGGAGGATATCTTCGTCCACAGTAGAACCACTCTCCTTTGATAAACTAGACAAAGCTTGGCTTTATAAGAACAAACAAAAAAAAAAGAACTTAAATAATGAGTTTATAAAGAGAATTGAGGCTCTAGACGCGGGATTGCCTTTTCTAAATATACTCGAAAAAAGGACTAGGGTTTGTACTGATAAAACTAACAAAACCTGTTTACCAAAAATGTATGATCCTTTTTTGAATGGGCCCTATCGTGTAAGAATAAAAAAATTGATTCATAGTTGTGGAAGAATCGAAGCTGAAACTTATCAACCTACTGAAAGCGAAGAGGATGCAATTCTTGAATCTCGTAGAAAACTCCACAATGAAATTCGTGACTCTCTATCTCGTAGAAGAAAAAACAATGCAACTTCTAAATCGCGTAGAAGAAAAAACAATGCAACTTCTAAATCGCGTAGAAGAAAAAACAATGCAACTTCTAAATCGCGTAGAAGAAAAAACAATGCAACTTCTAAATCGAGTAGAAGAAAAAACAATGCAACTTCTAAATCGAGTAGAAGAAAAAACAATGCAACTTCTAAATCGCGTAGAAGAAAAAACAATGCAACTTCTAAATCGCGTAGAAGAAAAAACAATGCAACTTCTAAATCTCGTGGAAGAAAAAACAATGCAACTTCTAAATCGCGTAGAAGAAAAAACAATGCAACTTCTAAATCTCGTGGAAGAAAAAACATTGGAACTTCTAAATCTCGTGGAAGAAAAAACATTGGAACTTCTAAATCTCGTGGAAGAAAAAACATTGGAACTTCTAAATCTCGTGGAAGAAAAAACATTGGAACTTCTAAATCTCGTGGAAGAAAAAACATTGGAACTTCTAAATCTCGTGGAAGAAAAAACATTGGAACTTCTAAATCTCGTGGAAGAAAAAACATTGGAACTTCTAAATCTCGTGGAAGAAAAAACAATGCAACTTCTAAATCTCGTGGAAGAATCAACATTGGAACTTTAGAATCTAAACTTACCCAAATGCTTGCTCTAAATCAAATTCATGATACCCTTCTTCCAGGTTTCCTTCTCGATTCCCCAAAATATGAACAGAGACTCTTAGCGATACTAAAAAGAAAAACACGACAACTAAGAAGAGAAGGAAAATTATATTCTAATCCTTTGGAAAAATTATATTCTAATCCTTTGGAAAAAGGGGAAGGAAGAATTGATTGGGAACAGCGAAAAAAAAAAAGGGTACAGCAAAAAATAAGATATAATTTCGGAATATATCTTGGACAAACCGAAATCTTTAAAAAAGTCCCTCGATGGTCATACAAATTATTCAGCGAGTTAGAACAAGAGCTAGAATCCTACATTGAGAACTATCGGGACGCGTCTGAGATTCTCTCACCACCATTTAAACGTAAACTTCGTTATAGTCCTGCGAATGTGGAAAAGATTCGTAAAAAAGGTACTAAGACTAATGAAAATGGTACTAATGAAAATGGTACTAATGAAAAAGTTACTACTCCTGATGATGCGATTGATATTATTGATATTAAGAACCAACTTGATATTATTGATATTGAGGAAGCCCAGCTGTTTCTAATAGACGTGTCGAGCGACGCAGACTTTGATGCGGGGGTAATCAAAGGTTCTATGAGCTCCCAAAGGCGTAAAAGAGGAGTTATTATAAGAAAGATTGAAATATGGCCGCAATCCCCTCTTTTTTTGAGCTTCTTAAAAAGTAGACTGTCTATTTATTTGGGGGTAGCGAACCCGAAGGACCTTGTTTTGAAAATTAAAAATTTGATGCATAGGTTTGGAAGCAAAAAAGGGGGCCTTTTGACTCTTAACGAACGTAACAAAGAACAGACAAAAACAAAAAGTAAGATAGACGAACCCAAACTGACAGCGGACGAAGAAGGCTACGATGCCGAAAAAGACGAGGTACAGTGGCACGCAACGGAAGAATGGGATAATCTTATATATTATGGGCAGGGAGTAAGAGGTTGTATATTACTTTATAACTCATATTTTAGAAAATATATTGCATTGCCTTCATTGATAATAGCTAAAAATATTGTCCGTTTCTTATTATTGCAAAAGCCCGAGTGGTCTGAGGATATAGCGGACTGGCGGAAAGAGGTTCATGTTAAATGCACCTATAGCGGTGGTTCTGTATCCGACAAAGCCACAGCATTTCCGGAGGAGTGGTTCGATAACGGTCTTCAGATCAAAGTTTTATGTCCTTTTATTTTGAAACCTTGGCACACAGCAGCTGATAGAGACAACGAAAACAGCGATTTTGCTTTTATAAGGACTCTGTGGGGACTAGCTGAATATCCTTTGGGTTCTGCCCGACCCGACCCTTCCCTTTCCATTTTTTTTACGCCAATTTTTAAAGAACTAGAAGAAATAATTCTTAAAATAGTGAGCAAAACCAAATTAAAGGAGAACGAGTTTCGAGTTATAAGAAGAGTTTTCCACAAAATAAGAAAATCAACATTTGTTCTAGTTCGAAAAGGCCCCAAAAAAATAAGAAAATGGCTTATCAAAAAGGTTCTAGTTCTAAAAAGAAAAAAAGAAGAACTTTTAAAAAAACTAAAAGAAAATCCAAGATTGAAATTGATAGGAGTATATGAATCGAGTGAAACTAAAAAAGAAAAAGATTCTATAATCAGCAATGAGATAATTCATGAATCATTTAGTCAAATTCAATCTACAGCTCGGCCAAATTCAGAAGAAAAAATAAAACATCTGATTAATAAAACAAGCACAATCAAAAATAAAATAGAAAGAATTACAAAAGAAAAAAAAAAAGTAACTCCAGGACTAAATAATAGTACTAACAACAAAAATCAAAATAATAATGTAGAATCACCAAAAAATATTTGGAAAATTGTAAAAAGAAGAAATGTTCGATTAATAAGTAAATTGCATTATTTTCAAAAATTTTTCATTGGAAAAATATACAAAATATACCTAGATATCTTTCTATGTATCATTAATATTTCTAGAATCAATTTAATAAAAATAATTACCTTTAGTTCGACTATAAAAAATATAAATAAGAGGACGTCACAGATTTTGCTTAAATTTTTTTCCTTGCCAGATTTATCTTCCCTGTCACAAGCATATGTATTTTACAAATTATCACAAACCCAAGTTAGTGATAAGTTAAGATCTGTTCTTCAATATCGCGGAACGTCTTTTTTTCTTAAGACTGCAATAAAGGATTCTTTTGAAAGACAAGGAATATTTCATTCCGAATTAAAGCATAAGAAACTTCGAAATTTTGGAACGAATCCATGGAAAAACTGGTTAAGAGGTCATTATCAATACAATTTATCTCAGATTAGATGGTCTCTATTAATCCCACAAAAATGGCGAAATGGAGTCAACCAACGCCATACGCCTCAAAATAAAGATTTCAATAAAGGAGATTCATATGAAAAAGACCCATTACTTCATTCCAAAAAACAAAATGATTCTGAAGTATATTCATTAACAAATAAAAAAAAGAAGTTTCAAAAAAACTATAGATATGATCTTTTAGCATATAAATCTATTTATTCTGAAACTAAGAAGGACTCCTATATTTATCAATTTCCATTACAAGTAAATAAGAAACAAGTAAATAAGAACCAAGAGATCTCTTACACCACACAGAAAGACAAATTATTTGATATACCAGAGGATATTTTTATCAACAATTATCTAAAGAATTATATAGATCTAGACAAGATGGAAGAAACTCGAAAGAGAAAAGATTATAATGATAAGTATTATTATTATAATAGAAAATATTATAGAAAATATTTTGATTTTGATCAGGATATTCTCAAAAATTTTCCAGTCAATTTTGAGGCCTGGATGAAGATCGATCCTAACCATAATACAAATACTAAGAAAAATAATACAAATACTAAGAAAAATAATACAAATACTAAGAAAAAGAATACAAATACTAAGAAAAAGAATACAAATACTAAGAAAAAGAATACAAATACTAAGATTGGGACTAATAATTCTCAAATAATTGAGAATAGAGGTCTTATTTATGATATGATGTGTTCGTATCCAAAATTCAACCGGTATACAGAACTCGAAGAGGATCCAGAAATCAACAAGGATACAGAACTCGAAGAGGATCCAGAAATCAACAAGGATACAGAAATCAAAGAAATCAATCCGCTCAATCACAAAAAACACAAAAACAGCTTTTTTAATTGGATGGGAATGAATAAAGGCATCTTCGAATTCGAAGAATACATAGAGAATTCGAATCAGGAAGATTGGTTCTTCCCAGAACTTAAGCTACTTAAGGAGACATATAAAATGAAACCGTGGGTTAGACCAATCAAATTACTTTTTTTAAATTTTAAAGGAAAAGAAATTTTTAGTGACGAAGAAGAAGATGTTAGTAAAGAAAAAGAAAATGTTAGTAAAAAGAAAGAAATTGTTAGTAAAGAACAAAAAAATGTTAGTAAAGAAAAAGAAAATGTTAGGAAAAAGAAAGAAATTGTTAGTAAAGGAAAACAAAATGTTAGGAAAAATAAAGCAAATGTTAGTAAAGGAAAACAAATTGTTAGTAAAGAACAAGAAAATGTTAGTAAAAAAAAAGAAGATGTTAGTAAAGAAAAAGAAAATGTTAGTAAAGGAAAACAAAATGTTAGTAAAGAAAAAGAAGATGTTAGTAAAAAAAAAGAAGATGTTAAAAAAGAAAAAGAAAATGTTATTGAAGACATCGAAGAAGTTATTACAACACATTATGAAAAATGGTTCCTGAAAACAGAAAACCAATACCAGAGTTACCCGAGGAAACGAGGTTTCTTTCAGTATCTGAGCCAGTATTTGGCTTTTCAATTGGAAGTGAATGAGGGGTTTGAGCTGTTCAACCATATCAGGTTCTATTCTATGGTGAATAACATAAGAAGGGTTTCAAGACACAAAGAAATGACTTTGGCCTATCTTCGAATGGGAGATGTGTTGATGGAAAACATGGCATTGATGCCTGGTGTGAATTATACTTTTACAGAGTGGGTGAAAAATGGGGTAGTGATTTTCAAACCCCAATTCAATCTGTCTATAAAAAATCATGAACAATTTATTATGTATCAAGCCATAAGTATTTCATTGGTTCATAAGAGTAAGCAACAAACTAATCAAAGAGACGGAAAACAAAACTGTGTTGCTAAGGATAATTTTGATTTGCTTGTTCCTGAAATGATTTTCTCGTCTAGACGTCGTAGAGAATTTAGAATTCTCAATTCTTTCAATTTCAATTTAAAGAATAGGAATGGTGTGGATATAAATCCAGTATTTTGCAAGGAGAACAGCATAAAAAGCTGGGGTCAATTTTTGGATGAAAGTAAACACCCTGATAGAGATAAAAATGAATTAATTAAACTAAAGTTCTTTCTTTGGCCTAATTATCGATTAGAAGATTTAGCTTGTATGAATCGCTATTGGTTTGATACCAATAATGGCAGCCGTTTCAGTATGTTAAGGATATATATGTATCCACGATTAAAAATTCGGTGATGGTACATTTTTCCTATATATTCTGTACCATATATGTTATATGCAAGCAACCAGATGCACATATGCCCTGATAGGATACTGCGATACTAAGTTAATGACATATTAATTAGATCTAGAAATAAATCAACAGAATCTTCGTACTAAAAAACTATTAGCTTTTGTGAGTGTAAAAATGGACCATCCTTTTGAATCACTATCCGAATAAAATTTAAAATTGCTTAATTGATAAAATCAGTAAAAATAATGCCAGAAATTCCGATTGTTGTGTATACTACATTCAAATTTCTGGCATTATTATTACTTCATATCTGTAAAAAGGGGAGGGAAAAATTCTTTTATGGTAAAAAATTCATTCATTTCAATTATTTCGCAAGAGGAAAACAAAGAAAACAGAGGGTCTGTTGAATTTCAAGTAGTCAGTTTCATCAATAAGATACAGAGACTTACTTCACATTTGAAATTGCACAAAAAAGACTATTCATCTCAGAGAGGTATGCAAAAAATTCTGGGAAAACATCACCGGCTGCTGGCTTATTTGTCAAAAAAAACTAGAGTACATTATAAAGAATTCAAAGAATTAATCGACCAGTTGGAGAAAAAAGAAACTAGAGTACATTATAAAGAATTCAAAGAATTAATCGACCAGTTGGAGAAAAAAACTCGTTAATTCGAAGAGTCATTTTGAATTTTATTCGCTTAAATTTTGATGAACTTCTTTTCGCTTTCAGCAATTCATGGAAGAATGAATCAGGAAAAAACCTATGACTGTACCAGCTACAAGAAAAGACCTCATGATAGTCAATATGGGACCTCACCACCCATCAATGCATGGTGTTCTTCGACTCATTGTTACTCTAGATGGTGAAGATGTTATTGACTG